ATAGAGACTGAGAAGATTGACTTGGGTTGAATTTTTGAGCTCCATTGCAGAGTTCAGGCCTAGGCATTAATGAAGAAGCTATGGGAACGACGGAACCTGTGACTGCAGAAGATTCTATTGAATGAAAACGAATCCTAATGATTCATTGAGTGGGATGGCGGAACCAACCAGGAACCAATTGATTTGATTTATTCTGAGCAGCTATGGGTTGACCCTACGAATGGAACAGATAGTGAAAGAGTAAATATTCGCCCGCGAAAACCCAACCCTTATTGAATTGCAATATTTTTGCCGATTCGGTAAAAGAAAGAAAGGATTCGTTATAAAAAATCAAAGCATTATCTTCTATAATTACGTCTAGCTGTATATACAAAATATCTAGATTCCCACGTGACAGATTCAATATCAATAAATCCCATGATTTAGTGTATTATTCAATAAATACATGTGTATCTGTAATATTTATTTTATGTAATCGTTACATTCGCGAGGAGCTGGATGAGAAGAAACTCTCATGTCCGGTTCTGCAGTAGAGATGGGATTGAGAAACAACCATCAACTATAACCCCAAAAGAACCAGATTCCGTAAACAACATAGAGGAAGAATGAAGGGAATATCTTATCGAGGCAATCATATTTGTTTCGGTAGATATGCTCTTCAGGCACTTGAACCCGCTTGGATCACATCTAGACAAATAGAAGCGGGGCGACGAGCAATGACACGATATGCGCGCCGTGGAGGAAAAATATGGGTACGTATATTTCCCGACAAACCCGTTACAGTAAGACCCACGGAAACACGTATGGGTTCGGGGAAGGGATCTCCCGAATATTGGGTATCTGTTGTTAAACCAGGTCGAATACTTTATGAAATGGGCGGAGTATCAGAAACTGTAGCCAGAGCAGCTATTAAAATAGCTGCGTGCAAAATGCCTATACGAACGCAATTCATTATTGCCGGATAGGGGTGTAGAACCAAAGGAATATTTGAAATGAAAAATACAATCGCAGATTTCTTTATTTTTGGACAAATAATATTTCTTTTTTTTTTCCCTCAACCTTTGCATTGAAAGAAGAGATTCAAAAAAAATGATTCAACCTCAGACCCATTTGAATGTAGCGGACAACAGCGGGGCTCGAGAATTGATGTGTATTCGAATCATAGGGGCTAGTAATCACCAATATGCTCATATTGGTGACGTTATTGTTGCTGTAATCAAAGAAGCAGTGCCCAATATGTCTCTCGAAAGATCAGAAGTGATCAGAGCTGTAATTGTACGTACATGTAAAGAACTCAGACGTGAGAACGGTATGATAATACGATATGATGACAATGCCGCAGTTGTCATTGATCAAGAAGGAAATCCAAAAGGAACCCGAGTTTTTGGAGCGATCGCTCGGGAATTGAGACAGTTGAATTTCACTAAAATAGTCTCATTAGCCCCTGAAGTATTATAATACTAGTAGATGAGACCATGATATGTGGTATAGTAGGGTATCTGAAATAGATCAATTAGTAGATTGTGTTTCACGCATATACTTTTAATAACTCATTAATGAATAATAAAAAATGAAAAAAAAAACGGAACATGTTGATTATATCAAAACTAGGAGGCGCCAATAATTATAGTTCGCCATGGGTAGGGACACTATTGCCAATATATTAACTTCTATAAGAAATGCCGACATGGACAAAAAGGGAACGGTTCGAATAGCATCTACTAATATCACTGAAAGCGTTGTTAAAATACTTCTACGAGAAGGTTTTATCGAAAGCGTTAGGAAACATCGGGAAAACAACAAATATTTCTTGGTTTCAACCCTGCGACATAGAAGAAATAGGAAAGGAACATATAGAAATATTTTCAAGCGTATCAGCCGACCCGGTCTACGAATCTATTCCAACTATCAACGAATTCCTAGGATTTTAGGTGGAATGGGGATTGTAATTCTTTCTACTTCTAGAGGTATAATGACAGATCGAGAAGCTCGACTAGAAAGAATTGGAGGAGAAGTTTTGTGTTATATATGGTGATCCTTCTCTGGTATCCGAATTTGATCCGTAACTTCCTATTTTTGAAAAAAGAGAGGAAAGACGGGTTGTTTAATATCACTCCTCCTCATTAGTTGATACTTCAAGGGGGTTTTACCTGGAATGAAAGAACAAAAATTGATTCATGAAGGTTTAATTACTGAATCACTTCCCAATGGTATGTTCCGGGTTCGTTTAGATAATGAAGATCTGATTCTAGGTTATGTTTCGGGGAGAATCCGACGGAGTTTTATACGGATACTACCCGGAGATAGAGTAAAAATCGAAGTAAGTCGTTATGATTCAACCAGGGGACGTATAATTTATAGACTTCGCAACAAAGATTCGAACAATTAGGTGTAGGCGGCTTTTGAAACATCCCTTTCGGGGGGATACAATTTTAGGTTCCAAATTTCAAGAGACTTATTTTCTTCCAAAGAGTGGATTCGGAATTAAGGTAAGGAATAA